CACAATATTTTTTTGACACATGCCAAAGTGATGGAAAGGAAAGAATATCTTTTACATATCCACCCAGTTTGTCAACTTTTTGGAAAATGATAAAAAGAAGGATATCTCTGCCTACACTAGAAAAATTCTCATCTAATGAACTCTACAATCATTGGGTTTATACCAACAAAGAAAAAAGTAATAATTTAAACAACGAATTTTTAAATCGAATTCAAGCTCTAGACAAAGAATCTCTTTTTTTGAATATACTCGAAACAAGGACTAGGTTGTGTAATGACAATACTACAAACGAATACTTACCCAAAATATATGATCCTTTCTTGAACGGACCATATCGGAGAACAATACCAAAAAGCGTTTCACCTTCAATCATAAAAATAAAAAAAACTTCGATAGACAATTTCATAGAGAAAGTTGGGATAAATCGGATTCATGGTATCGTTCTTCCTGATACTGATTACCAAAAAATTGAACAGAAAATAGATCGATTTGATAAAAAACCATTATCAACCGAAATTGTTGATTTCTTAACTTTCATCAATGAACTTGGTAAAGAATCAGGATCCATTTTAAATTCTAGGGGTCTTTCTATATTTTCAGATGAAGAAGAAGGAAGAATAGATTCAGAAAAAGGAACAAAATATTTGAAATATTTTAAAAATAGAATTGTAACGGATACTAATGTTCAAAAAATTAGTAAAAAATCGATTAGAATAAAAGAAATCAGTAAAAAAGTACCTCGCTGGTTATACAAATTAACCAGCGAGTTGGAACAAGAAGCAGGAGAAGATCAAGAAAACGGACCATTAGATCATGAAATTCGTTCAAGAAAAGCCAAACGTGTAGTAATTTTTACTGGTAACAAGGAGCATACTGAGGATACTAATCCTCCTGATCAAACAGACGAAGTAGCTTTGATACGCTATTCACAACAATCAGATTTTAGGCGAGGCATAATAAAAGGTTCTATACGTGCTCAAAGGCGTAAAATAGTTATTTGGGAACTGTTTCAAGCAAATGTGCATTCCCCTCTTTTTTTGGACAGAATAAAAAAATCCCTTCTTTTTTCTTTTGATATCTCTGGGCCGATTAAACAAATTTTTAGAAATTGGATAGGGAGGGAGTCAGCATTCAAAATTGTAGAGTATACAGAAGAGCAAACAAAAAGAGAAGAAAAAAAAGAGAAGGACAAAAAAGAAGAGAACAAAAGAAGGGAGAACGCGCGAATAGAGATAGCAGAGGCCTGGGATACCATTCCATTTGCGCAAGTAATAAGGGGTTCTATGTTAATAACTCAATCTATTTTTAGAAAATATATTCTATTACCTTCATTGATAATAGCGAAAAATATTGGGCGTATGTTACTATTGCAACTTCCTGAATGGTATGAGGATTTAGAGGAATGGAATAGGGAGATGCATGTTAAATGTACCTATAATGGTGTTCAATTGTCCGAAACAGAATTTCCACAAAATTGGTTGACAGATGGTATTCAGATAAAAATCTTATTTCCTTTCTGTCTGAAACCTTGGCACAGATCTAAACTCCGATTCTCTCATAAAGATCTAATAATGAAAAAGAAAAAAGAAAAAGATGATTTTTGTTTTTTAACAGTTTTGGGAATGGAAACCGAACTTCCTTTTGGTTCTCCCCGAAAACGACCCTCTTTTTTTGAACCCATTTTTAAGGAACTCGAAAAAAAAATTGGAAAATTAAAAAAGAAATATTTTCTACTTCTAAAAATTTTTAAAGGAAAAATAAAATTACTTCGAAAAGTTTCAAAAGAAACAAAAAAGTGGGTTATCAAAAGTGTCGTTTTTTTAAAAAAAATAAGAAAAGAACTCTTAAAAGTAAATCCAATTCTCTTATTTCGATCAAGAGAAGTAGAAGTATATGACTCGAATGAAACTAAAAAAGAAAGAGATCCCATAATCAGCAATCAGATGATTCATGAATCATTTAGTCAAATTGCATCTCCAGATTGGACAAATTCTTCATTGACAGAAAAAAAAATGAAGGATCTGACTGATAGAACAAATACAATTAGAAATCAAATAGAAAGAATTACAAAAGAGAAAAAAAAAGTAACTCCAGAAAGAAATATTAGTCTTAACAAAACAAGTTATAATGCTAAAAGATTAGAAAAATGGCAAATATTAAAAAGAAGAAATGCTCGATTAATCTCTAAATTACCTTTTGTTTTTCAATTTTTCATTGAAAGAATCTACACAAATATATTTTTATTTATCATTAATATTCCCAGAATGAAGAGAAAATTATTTCTTGAATCAACAAAAAAAATTATGAATAAATCCATTTACAATAATGAAACAAGTCAAGAAATAATTAATAAAAAAAATCAAAATCCAATTGAGTTTATTTCGACTATAAAAAAGTCACTTTATAATATTAGTAATAGTAAGACAAATTCACATATTTTTTATGACTTATCGTACTTATCGCAAGCATATGTATTTTACAAATTATCACAAACCCAAGTTATTAACTTGTATAAATTAAAATCATTTCTTCAATATCAAGGAATCCCTTTTTTTCTTAAGCCTGAAATAAAGGATTCTTTTGAAACACAAGGAATAGTTCATTCTAAATTAAGGGATAACAGACTTCCGAGTTCTGAAATGAATCAATGGAAAAACTGGTTAAGAGGGCATTATCAATACGATTTATCTCAGATCAGATGGTCTAGATTAATACCACAACAATGGCGGAATAGAGTTTATCAACGTCGTATGGTTAAAAGGAAAAATTTCAGCAAATGGAATTTATATGAAAAAGACCAATTAATTGATTACAAAAAAGAAAATATTTTGGAAGTCTATTCATTATTGAATCAAAAAGATAATTTTCAAAAATACTATAAATATGATCTTTTATCATATAAATCTATTAATTCTGAAAATAAAAAGGACTCATTTATTTCTAGATCGCCGTTTGAAGGAAATAAGAATCAAGAGATTTCTTATAATTACAACACATATAAAGACACTTTTTTTGATATGCTGAGGAGTATCCCTATCAATAATTATCTAGGAAAGGGCGATATTCTATATATGGAAAAAACTTCCGATAGGAAATATTTGGATTGGAAAATTATCAATTTTGATCTTAGACAAAAAGTCGATATTGAGGCCTGGATCACGACCGATGCCAATAGTAATCAAAATACTCAGATTGTTACTAATAATTATCAAATAATTGATAAAAAAAAGATTTTTTATCTTATGATTCCAGAAATGAATTTACCAAACTCCCCAAAAGTCTTTTTTGATTGGATGGGGATGAATGAAAAAATACTAAAGCGTCCCATATCGAATCTGGAACTTTGGTTCTTCCCAGAATTTTTGTTACTTTATAATACATATAAAACGAAATCTTGGTTTATACCAAGCAAATTACTTCTTTTAAATTTGAATAGAAATGAAAATAGTAATGAAAATCAAAATCAAAAGATTAATGAAAAGCAAAAGAGAAGTTTTTTGATACCATCGAATAAAAAAATAAAAAATCGAAATCAAGAAGAAAAAAAAACCACAAGCCAAGGGGATCTTGGATCCGTTCTTTCAAACCAACAAAAAGATATTGAAGAAGATTATGCGAGATCGGACATGAAAAAAGGTAAAAAGAAAAAACAATACAAAAGTAATACGGAAGCAGAACTAGATTTGTTCCTGAAACGTTATTTGCTTTTTCAATTGAGATGGGACGATACTTTGAATCAAAGAATGATCAATAATATTAAGGTATATTGTTTCCTGCTTAGACTAATAGATCCAAGAAAAATTTCTATATCCTCGATTCAAAGGGGAGAAATGAGTTTGGATATAATGCTGATTCAGAAAAATTTAACTCTTCCAGAATTGATGAAAAGGGGAATATTGATTATCGAACCCATTCGTCTGTCTGTAAAAAACGACGGACAGTTTATTATGTATCAAACCATCGGTATTTTGTTGGTTCATAAGAGTAAGCACCAAACTAATCAAAGATACCGAGAGCAAAGATATGTTGCTAAGAATAATTTTGATGAATCTATTCCACCACATGAAAGAATAACAAGAAATAGAGACAAAAATCATTTGGATTTGCTTGTTCCTGAAAATATTTTCTCATTTAGGCGTCGTAGAAAATTAAGAATTCTAATTTGTTTCAATTCAAAGAATAGGAATGATGTAGATAGAAATCCTGTATTTTGCAACGAAAAGAATAGCAGCCAAGTTCTAGGTGACAGTAATCACCTTGATAGAGAGACAAATCAATTAATGAAATTGAAGTTCTTTCTTTGGCCTAATTATCGATTAGAAGATTTAGCTTGTATGAATCGCTATTGGTTTGATACCAATAATGGCAGTCGTTTCAGTATGTTAAGGATACATTTGTATCCACGATTGAAAATTCGTTGATAGTACATTTTTCCTATAATATCCTCTACTATATAGGATATATGAAAGCAAATAAATACACACATCACACGTCCTGTCTTACATTTCATTCTAAATATCCAATACTAAATGAATAATGTATCAATTCGATCTAGAAATGAATCAACAGAACCCTCTTCATTTTAGGTCTAAATTCTTCGCTTTTGTGAATACGAAAATGTGCCAATCCTTTTCTCTCCCTATCTAAATCTAATTTTCAATTGGATTGATTCATTTGAATTGATAAAATTAGGAGTTCATAAAGAAATTTGAATTAGATTATTGTATATACCACATTAAAATGAATGACATTATTATTACTGATCGGTAAAATCCATATCTGTAAAAAGGGAGAGGAGGCTTTTTTTTATGGTAAGAAATTCATTCATTTCGGTTATTTCTCAAAAAGAAAATGAAGAAAACAGAGGGTCTGTTGAATTTCAAGTATTCAGTTTCACCACTAAGATAAGGAGACTTACTTCACATTTGGAATTGCACAAAAAAGACTATTCATCTCAGAGAGGTTTGCGAAAAATTTTGGGAAAACGTCAACGATTACTGGCTTATTTGTCAAAAAAAAATAGAGTACGTTATAAAGAATTAATTGATCGGTTGGATATTCGAGAGACAAAAACTCGTTAATTTAAAGAGTGATATCATTTGAACTTATGCGTTTCAATTTTGATGAACTTCTTTTTACTTTCAGCAATTCATGGAAGAATGACTCGGTAAAAAACTTATGATTGCACCAACTACAAGAAAAGACCTCATGATAGTCAATATGGGTCCTCACCACCCATCAATGCATGGTGTTCTTCGACTTATCGTTACTCTCGATGGTGAAGATGTTATTGACTGTGAACCAATATTGGGTTATTTACACAGAGGAATGGAGAAAATTGCGGAAAACCGAACAATTATACAATATTTGCCTTATGTAACACGTTGGGATTATTTAGCTACTATGTTCACAGAAGCAATAACCGTAAATGGACCCGAACAACTAGGCAATATTCAAGTACCTAAAAGGGCTAGCTATATCAGAGCCATTATGTTGGAGTTGAGTCGTATAGCTTCTCATTTGTTATGGCTTGGTCCTTTTATGGCAGATATTGGGGCACAGACCCCTTTCTTCTATATTTTTCGAGAACGAGAATTGATATATGACCTATTCGAAGCTGCCACCGGTATGCGAATGATGCATAATTATTTTCGTATCGGAGGAATAGCTGCTGATCTACCTCATGGATGGATAGATAAATGTTTGGATTTTTGCGATTATTTTTTAACAGGGGTTGCTGAATATCAAAAGCTTATTACACGGAATCCTATTTTTTTAGAACGAGTTGAGGGCGTAGGCATTATTGGAGGAGAAGAAGCACTAAATTGGGGTTTATCAGGACCAATGCTACGAGCTTCCGGAATACAATGGGACCTTCGTAAAGTTGATCATTATGAGTGTTACGACGAATTTGATTGGGAGGTTCAATGGCAAAAAGAAGGGGATTCATTAGCTCGTTATTTAGTACGAATCAGTGAAATGACAGAATCCATAAAAATTATCCAACAGGCTCTGGAAGGAATTCCAGGGGGGCCCTTTGAGAATTTAGAAATCCGACGTTTTGATAGAGTAAAAGATACTGAATGGAATGATTTTGAATATCGATTTATTAGTAAAAAACCTTCTCCAACTTTTGAATTGTCCAAACAAGAACTTTATGTAAGAGTCGAAGCACCAAAAGGAGAATTGGGAATTTTTCTGATAGGAGATCAGAGTGTTTTTCCTTGGAGATGGAAAATTCGCCCACCAGGTTTTATCAACTTGCAAATTTTGCCTCAGTTAGTTAAAAGAATGAAATTGGCTGATATTATGACGATACTAGGTAGTATAGATATCATTATGGGAGAAGTTGATCGTTGAAATGATAATTGATAATACAACAGAACTACAAGCCATCCATTCGTTTTCCAGATTGGAATTCTTAAAAGAAGTCTATGGGATCATATGGATGCTTGTCCCTATTTTGACTCTTGTATTAGGAATCACACTAGGTGTACTAGTAATTGTTTGGTTAGAAAGAGAAATATCTGCAGGGATACAACAACGTATTGGACCTGAATACGCCGGTCCCTTGGGAATTCTTCAAGCTCTAGCAGATGGGGTAAAACTACTTTTCAAAGAGAATCTTTTTCCATCTAGAGGGGATACTCGTTTATTCAGTATCGGACCATCCATAGCAGTCATATCCATTTTACTAAGTTATTCAGTAATTCCTTTTGGTTATCGCCTTATTCTAGCCGATCTTAGTATTGGTGTTTTTTTATGGATCGCTGTTTCAAGTCTTGCTCCCGTTGGACTTCTTATGTCGGGATATGGATCAAATAATAAATATTCCTTTTTAGGTGGTTTAAGAGCTGCTGCTCAATCAATTAGTTATGAAATACCATTAACTCTATGTGTATTATCAATATCTCTACGTGTGATTCGGTGAGACATAAAATTTCCCCTATTTCTTTTCTTTCTAGTAAGAAAGTTAAATGAGTTGAATATATATATTTTATTTTTTTATTCAGAATTCGGGTTGATGAACTAAACCAGATAGTTATATGAGTGAAATAAAACGGCTTTTGAATTTGCAGTTAAAGGGATTGAATCTCATTTCCTATGTACAAGAATGAAATGAAAGTAAATATAAGCAAAGCAATCGAGACTGTTTACCCCAAGATTGGTTGATTAGGCATCATGGCTTGAAACGGGTTCAAAAGATCAACTGTATGGAGTTTTTACTATCTATTAACATAGATGTATTACCATAATCATAATGGAAGGTTAACAAAAATGAGTGGATGGTTAGGAAGACCAAGATACGCAAAGGATTAGTAATGGAGATTCTGTAAATTATCCAACAGAATGTACCTAAAAGGAATTCAAATTGGGGCTTTAAGTTGGTAGAAACGATTAAGAAGTACTCCCCATGATTTCGATCCAGAGTATGTTCCTATCCACTGATTAAGTAAATAACTATCAAGAACGAAGTAATCTTTTACTTTGGTAATGTCC